CTCGTCCATCTTATCGGTATCGTAAACCCTATCCGGCTTGGATCGATAGTGTACCATTTCCGCCTGGGTATGTAATGTAATGCCTTAATTCTGTATGTTCAATGCTTTGGGCAAGCCAGAGCAAGACTTGGCACACTTTCTTTCCCGTTGCGGAGAGACCGTGAAAAGAAGAAGAGGTACGGTACCATGCCAGAGAGAAGAAAGCATAAAATGAGAGAGAACCCATCCTAGAGAGGAAGAGCGAACCTAACCAATCGAAGAAGAGGGACCGGTAAGAGTGTCAAAGAAAGACAGCATGCGATAGAGAAAAAAGCTTATCTTAAAGTGACACCCCTCCCTCTGACTGAGGAGGAAGTGAATGAAAACTGGTTCGACCGAGCCCTCTTGATCCAAGCCAACTATTCTACTTGGCTTTAGCTCGCTCACTACTCTTAAAAGTGACAGAAAGGCCTTGCTTGCAAGCTTCCTTTAGGGAAGATCTAATTTGATTAGGATCAATCTTATTTTTAATAGTAAACATGGAAGTTCGCACGAGTGACTGCGTACCTTTCTTCTTGCGAGTAAATATTCGACGGGCAGAATCTGTAAACAAATAAAAAAGTTCTCACATAAATATTGAACTGCACGTGGAACGTGCATCCAGCAGGAATCGAACCTGCGCTACCGGCTCTTTCCCATGTGGATTCGAAACCGTCGGCTTAGGGCAATCAGTTCCTTGACTGATGGCTCTGATCTCGGATCTTGTCGGGTATGAACTCCTACCTTGCTTCGCTAGCTCCGAAAAGACAACATACGCCAGGAAAGCGAAAGAACGCCTTTACCTTCTTTACTTAAAAAGAATAGTAATAGATGCCGAGATAACAAAGGGCTGTTCTCTGCCCAAGACTACTACTCCTACTAGGGGGAATTCCCGCCTTTCTCCCCCGAGCGAAGAATGAAAGGCTTAGCGAACTCACAGGTACCCGACTCAGACAACAAGGTTTTATTTAAAGATATAGATAGACCAAGTTGTTCAATGAGTTTTCGGTATTGTACCGCTACCAATCGATCTGCGATGACAATGTCGTCACCCAGAATCGCATACTTGGTAAAACTTAACTCCCGGGTACACTAACTCCGCCGCATACCACACCACAAAGTGATGTGATAGAATTTAACTTATCACCTCGAATGAATGGCATTGATGTTATTCATAGGCTTGTTTGAAGGGCAAATCCCACAGACGGAAGAGAAAAACCAGTCTTAGCAATAACCGTTGTTAGAGTTATATCATCAACCCTAGCTATTTCATCAGCTGCACACGAATCTCACTCTATTAATATAATTTCATTCTCATACAAACCTTCTTGCAAAGAGAAGAGCTAGCATCCGTCCAGCGCGCAGGAAAGAGAAGACTGGAAAGCCGGAGTCAGCCAACCGTGGTGAAAAGGCGGCAAGCACAGATGAGAGGGACATCACTGAAGAGCTTAACTGACGAGCTATTTTTGTGATTAGCGCTTCTGCTCACTAGCTAGATCGGACTGTCTGTACCTTTGCTAACTCCGCCTGTAAGGAAGTTAGTCCATAGCGCTCACCGGTCCAAAGCATTTAGAAATCGTCCGTCGATTGAGAGATGGAATCAAACGCACAATGGGAAGTGGGAGATAGGCTTGGAGACAAATGGTACTTGGGAGCTGCGCCGCTTCAAGAGGAAACCCGGGAGTCGATCACACGAAAACTTTGCAGTAACCCTACTCAGCACCAATAAGCGACCATTCCTTAACGAGGGAGTACTCAGCGGGAAATCTCTTTAGACTTTAGAGAAGAAAAGTCCTAAGCAGCAAGGTCAGTCAATTCTTTCTTTTAGGAAGGCTCCCACGTGCCATTGATTTAGCTGAATTAGCTCTTGCCGTTGGCGCTCTTCTCTTTTCTGAAGCAACGGAGGAAGGAAGTTACTCTACTGTTAAGTGGAGGAAATGGAATTCATAAGTCACACAAGAATTGCTCAAGGTTGGAGGCAGGGCTACGGGCGGCTAGAAGGGATCATCCCACACAAGGAATAGAGAGGAATCCCCTAAAGAGAAATGGGAAAACCTATGCTATTTCAGCTGTTGGTGCCATTGATTAAGTTGAGTTTGGGAAGGCGGTCTCCTATATAGGAGAAAGACTGATTTTAGCGGACATTGCTTCTACGTAGTTTCGTACCCTTGCAGTGGAATAGGAAAAAAGTCTTTCATCAACTAGAACTCCGAGTGAAGGCAACTCAATAAGTAGAGTCTCTATCGCCCTTGGGCTAGGAAGCAGAGAAGGGAGAAGATCTAAAAGAATTAGCTCGGGTTCCAAAGAAAAAAGAAAAGAAGAAATTCCGGTGAGAAAAGCATTCCTTTGACCTTCACTCTTGATGGTTGAATGTTCACAAGACATGTGACCATGACTTATAGAAATGCGCAGATTTGGTAGGTCTCCCGTGAATGAAGTGAAAGAGAAGTCGCCTCTCCCGCAGCAGTTAGCTCTTTTCCCTGAGCTGAGGGTATGAAAGAACTTGGAGTTGCCGCTCTTGGTGCTTTGGCATTTGCAATAGGAAGTTGAGTAGGGGCATGCCTTAAGGAAAGGACTCAGTCTCTCGGGTATCTATCAACATATAGAGATCTTGCCTCTGTCGCTGCATAGAGTTATCTTCCTATTCAATCTCCGAGTTCGATACAGGTTTGAGTCGACTGATAAGGAGAGGAGGACACTCAATGAGAAAAAGAAGGGGTAAGAAGGTAAACAAACGGAACCGAACCTTCCTTTTATGAATCAAATGGCATAGGCATAAGCTGTTCTTTCAGAGCGCTGAGTGTGGTTAGTTGGCGAGCTAGCTGCCGTCTTTGTTATGTTTGGCTTGGAAGTCTATTATCAGAAGGACTCTTTGGGAAGTGAAAGACTACTACAACTTTTCTAGGAAGTATGAAGTGTACAGTGCACTAGCAGGAGGACTAGAATCATCTTCTTCTTATTCAATTCCTTTCCCCGGCCAGGAGACATAGTGCTTTCATTCGCAAAAGACGAAGACGAATCTCTTGTTCAAGAATCCCCCGCCCGATTGTTCTTAGGAGTTTGGTTCGCAGTAGAATCACATAGGTGCTGGCACATAGAAAAATCGCTTCGGTAGAAGCTACCTCGATGCAATGAGCTCTTCCGAGTCAGTCTACTTCTCAGTCTAAGAGGTCAGCAAGAACAGCACAAAGAGCAGCAGTTGATTCAGCCGTCACGACTTCAACTAAACTTCCGGGGAACTTTCGCTAGAATCAGGAAAATGCTTTTGCTTTATAGAGCCAAGAAAGGCCTTTGAAAGCAAGACATAAGGAATGGGAGTCAGAAGGAAGGGACCCCTATGAAGTAGAGCCTGTAGCGCTTTTACCCGCAGAACTCAAACCTATCCGAGGGTTAGGTGAAAGGGATCGGGAGAGCAGTTGAAGACCTCTCGCCTTCGTTGAGCGTATTTCAAAACCTCCCTAAAAGTGCACTTGAGGAGTTTAGCGGCCACGCTTGTACCTGTACGGCTCTTTCTTTCACCTTGAAAACCGAGTTGGAATGCTTTTAGAATAGAATGCTTCGTAACCTCACCCTTTCCATCGTTAACACTCCTCCTTAAGCTTCGCTAAAGCGACTACGTACCTCGCTGCTGCTAAGTGTGAATATCCTGAGGCTATCGAGAGTAGGCAGAGGACTATAACATAGAAGAATGGCTACCCGGGCCAAGAAGGGCGATCCATTAGCACGCACCTAGCAAGTCAAGAGTCTGGTCTGATAAGGAATGCGAATGAAGCTATCTTTCCTACTAAATGTATGGTATGCTCTATCTTTGGACCTATCATTCGATCCGTTGAACCCAAAGCCTATGACAGCTATCAAGCTTGGAGTTGTCCCTAGATACTCTATATTGGTTTTGGGGGAAAGAGTATCAGAACTCTAAGCTGGAACGCTCTTATCTGGAAAAAGTGTTCTACCCTACCCCTAACTACTCTTCCCCGAGCTTCAGCAAGATTACCCATTTTGTTGTGCTAAGCATATGGAAATGGATAACTTCTTGATAGGTCAAGCTTCCTTACTCTTAGTAGAGTCGCGGAAGAAACTCCATTTCTCTAACCAAGACCGGTGGTCATCCCGCTTCATATTAAAGACTATAAAGACTCTATCTAATTTGTTTTGTCCCGCATCTTCAACCGCAGCCTTGAATTGGAATGGAAAGAAAGGACAAACCCAACTAAAAAGAAAGAAAAGTGCCGCCCTTTCTTAGATAGAATCTTCCCCCCGTTCTAGTATAGAACTGAGTCAAGCCTTAAAAAGAAAAGCAAGCTAAGCTTCTTTTTCTTGCGGAAAAGGGCCAGGCAAGGCTCTGAAAGACTATCTGGGGTATCCTGTGGTACCAATGCAATGTGTCCAATCCAAGGGAATGAGGAGAAGGGAATTCGCTCTTGATAAGCCCCCCTTCGTGTCCAATCCGTAGTGACATGATAGCACTTTTAACAAGGTGGGAAGTCAGTTGCAGATTGATGCCGAGCTAAGCTTCGAACGCTCCTTTAACGCAATCCAGTAAGGGTAGCTCCTTTCGGGGAGTCAAGAAAGGTACAAGTTTTAGAAAAAGCCACACTCATGGAAGAGAAGGGAGAAGATCTAAAAGTATTAGCCTGCAAGAAGCGAAGACACAAATGCAGGCTTTGATGATTAGCAGCATCTTGTCTGAGCGAGTGAGCGTGAAGGCATCAGAAGAGGAGCGTAGCAGCTCCCCCGATAGGGAGAGGAGCAGGGGCCATCTCTTGCCTCTTGCGAACATCTGGGCAGTCAACTCAATTCCCACAATCTGAAGGCTATTTGTTCTCGAATATGCGAGATGGACAAACTCGGCTTCATCTAATGCTTGCTCTCATCTTGCTAAGAAGTTAGCACTACCTTATTCGCTTACCAGAGAGCTTAACCAATAAGAAATCCTTCTTTATTAAAGAAAGCACGGCAATGCGCAATCGCTAAACAAGCCACTAAAGCTACCCACTAATGCAGTCTATTGCTCCTATAGGGAATAGAGACTAGGAAGAGTGATACGTGCTACTCCTACTGCTTCCCTTCCCCATGGTTTAAAGAGCTTGCCTTAGGCTTAGCCTTACTTAGTATTCATCGCATCTCTCAAGACTAATGCAAAAAAATAAGACTAAAGCACTAATGCTACAACTCCTACTATAAAGCAAGCCATAAAGCGAAGGAGAATGACACAGTCTTCTAAGAGTTCTGTGGCATCTAAGACTTCCTTACTTTTGACTTTACCGAGGAAGAGAAGAGAATGCCATTTGAAGGGAAGATGGAGAAGAAGTATATAAGATCTACAACCTATTCTCTTTTAAGAAGAAGTTCTTTTGAAGACAGCCTATTCTTTTTCTTTGACTTCCTTGACTTACTATCAACTAAGTGTACTTCCTTGAAAACTTCAGCTCACTAGACTGCTTGCTACTGTACTGATTCGCTTGGAATGAACCCTTCTCGAACACTCAGAATTCTAGACGATCAAGGGATGAATAGTCTTGGACTGGTGGGATCCTAAGAGTTCGACTTCCTTTTATTCCCTTAGAGATGAAAGAGCCATCGAGGTTTAGCCCTTTATCAGCTTCTCTCGGAGGAGTCATAGTCCCATTCATACGATCCTGAAGTTGGGGGAGTTAGACTTACTATCCCACTTTCACTTGGTCTCGCTTTTGAGACGTCCTGCTGTTAGGAAGCCTGTTTCCATCGAAGAGTCCGGTATCATGGTCTACCTTCTTACAGCATCGATACCGAGCTTTGGCCTACCTTTCTCAAGCCTCTTCCCGTTTCTAGAGAAAGGCAGTCCCGTAAGCCTTAGGAGAGATCAGGAAAAGCTATTATAGTAGCCCCCCTATCCGGGCTTTATGACTCTATATTCATATTCATGCGAGCAACTTAGTCCCTGTGATCCTGGAAGTCATGCAAGCGTGTTCTTATCCAATCAATCCCTATTGCTCAATCCAGTGGCATCGAAAGTCTTCTTCTTTCGTTCCTTGGGCTGTTGGAGGCATTCAAAAGGCGTCTTCAACAATGAAAGTGACCTTATCTTTGTTAAAAAAGCCATATTTGGTGTGGAAAGCTCTCCCCCCCTCGTACGTTGGTCTCGATCCTCTCGTATCGTATTCACTCTAGCTTCTTTTTTCCTCTTCCTTTACCTTTCGATTTCGAGAAGACAGTGCCAGATCTTTATACAGTTGCAAAGGTACCCTTCTTGATCAAGCTTGAGTGCTGTCGATTACTTTCTTTCCTGTTGAAGGAATACCCGCTGCTAGAGTACTCGTAAGAGCTGCCAAGGCGCTGACTGAAAGGATGATAGGATTATCCTCTTTTGGGAAGGATTAGGCCTTAGACTGGAACAATTCTAAAAAAGAAAAAGGGGGCGTTGCGTTCTTCCTGTCTTGAGGTAGGTATGCTTACGTGATTGAGGATTGAAGTAGGATATGTCCCTATATGATGCAGAGGGTATATGATTGGAAGACTGGCAGGAATACTTAATTAATGCTTACAACGGTAGAAGGACTAAAAGGAACTTATCATCATCAGACAAAAGGAGAGGGGTATGGGCCTACAGAAGGCAAAATATGAACGCCCTCTACTTAACAAATGAACGAATCAAGACAATATCAGACTGGGAGGAAGACTGCGACTACTCTTAGACCACTTCGACTTAGGGTTAAAGTGAGGGTAGTCATGAGGCTAATTGGTAGTTATGCTTACAAAGGATCAAGAAAAAAGCATTGAAACTTCCACGATTAAGCCATAGGGGACTACTTTCAATACAGAATTTCCGAAAGAATCTCAATTGGAAAACTGTTATCAAAGCGGGGATTTTTCCTTGTAAAGGGCCCTCACGTAAGACTTTCATCTTCAACTTCATGATCGGGTGTACTATATGGACTAGACGGCCTATGGGATATACTTTCAAGCCGAGGCATTCCGAACTCATGGGGCAACTTTTACATCGATCGTGAAAGAAGAAGGCTCGGAAAAAGAAAAGAGACTTCAACCCTTAGCTTCACTTCAGGGGTTTCCCAGTCTCAAGGCAAAGGAAATGCCGTAAGCAAGAAAGACGATCGGGAAGGATTACAAACCTGAAAGAACGTACCCACGCTCTACGATAACAACTGACCGACTGGACGAGAGACGTAGTCCGCCCGGAAGGTAAGCAACTACTGGAACTCAAAGCACCCTCACACCTGACTCTGATTCAACAACAAAAGGAAATGCGCCAAGCGAGAGCTTTGACATCACTCGTGACTCAAGAAGGGAAGAAACTTCACTCGCACAACCAACAAAGAGAAAAGGAGGACTTTCGGCGGATGACGAGGGAAAGTACCCTCAGGCCAAATGAAATTCAACCTGATACGATTGATTCCCTTGCCTCAAAGGTAGAACCTTAGTGTTGGGGCTATGCTATTCCACATCAACAGCAAATGAGAGAGCAATATAAGACAGACAAGAGCCAGACAGAAGAGCAAGACAAAGTACTCAAGCAAAAGTAACTGGACCACCGGAAAGAGAGTATGGAACCTGAAAAAAAGGCTCCTGCACCTCGAAAGAAAGGCAAAGCAAACTGCCTTGTAGATTCCAGTATGAACTCAAGGCAATTCACTCTTGTAACGAAGGTAAAGTCTTTTCCAACCCAATATGCTCAACCCTGAATGAGATTGATTTGAGGACTGGGTTTGAAGCAATTGAGAAGCGGTTGTTCGTCTGTAATCTTACCTTGGGTGAAAAAAGGAATAGCCGTTCTCTCCTGACCTAGTTTCACTGAGACGAAGGTGGGCTATAGGACTGATCAAAGAGACTATCTGTCTTTCGGGACATGCATCCTATCCTAAGAAAGAGGGGTACGTGTGTTCTCCAAGCCCAGTTCAACTAGCTGATCCGAGGAAAGCATAAAGAGATAGATCAGTTGCTGCCAAAGCTATAGACTCAGGTCTAACAAGGGGCTATCAAGCTTCTCACTAAAGGTGCTCATCAATACCTATTCTTCTTGGTTGTTCCCGACTAGCTGAACCCGAAGAGTGAGTTAGAAGGACCGCTATCAACTTATTCAGAATTCCTTTTGGGAGATTCCTCATTTAAGGAGCTTGAGAATAGGGTGATCGGATCGTTCCAATGAGGGAAGCCTGCCCATCGAGTTGAGTGGAGATTCTAAAGGAAAAGGTAAAGGTAATGGCACCACTACTGCTTTCTATCCTCCTGGTCGTTTTGGTTGTTTATTGATAGAACGTAAGACGACTTCTTATTGATCCGAGAATTTTTGGGTTTCCCCTTCTAGGGAACCTGAGTATGAGGATTAGCTTACCAAGAAAGCCTATAATATAAGTGGCTGGCACCCTTTGTGTCTAAGTTGGATTGGGTTAGAGGATATGGAAAGGTATCTTATTATATGATCTGAAAAGAAAAGAGATCAAAGTCTAGTTCCACTTTCACTAATGTGCGGGTAAACTTAGTATGACGCCTAGCCCAGTAAGAATATCTTGTCCGGCTTAAGACCAGACCTGGCTTTGAGTGAGTCGAGTAAATAGATGGCATTTCCAAGGTTCTCTTTCTAGATGGAATCAATCCTATCTCGCCAGAGCGTGTGGGAAAGGTAAGACTCTTTTTCTATTCCTTGGAGAGTAAGAGCATTCGATACTTTCAGTCCTGGGAAAGATCATTTAATAGAGAGACGGGAGTAAATCATTTCGCATAGCCGGGCTCTTGCCCATTCTTTCTTTCGTGGGCATGTACTAAAGGAAGCGTAGAAGTAGGAGTAGGAATAGCAGGCACTGATCTTGACCCTTACCCCCCGGAAGGGGTTCTAAGACCCTTAGTCCAATTAGACTGAATTAGTGGTAGTATGCCTTTCCTGATTTCTTATTTTCTTCGCTATACCTTTACTGTTTGGAGGAAGAGAATCAGCTGTTACAGACCCGGTTGTGAAAGAAGGCAAGTCTACTGACTTGGCTCTTTGAAGGACAACATCCCTTGTTAATGTACGAGGAGGGGGACTAGAAGAAAGATGCCCACAATCCGATGCTAGAGGAACTGAACTGCCAGTATATCAAGATCTTAAGTATGAAAGGGATCCCCTAATGAAGTCAATCAGACAAAGTAGATTATCTCATGGAGTGAGCAAAGACAGATTCGTCATGGTTCGTTCTTTCAGTCAGAAGGGCTGCTCTTCCTGCTTTAGTCAATCAATGCGGAGGTACCTTTCTTCGCTTAGTAGCACTATTCTTGCAATAGGGGTTAGGTTAGGGCTATCCTTTTCATTCTCAGTCCTTGGGCGATTCAGTCCAAAGAGGAAAGGCCAAAGGTAGTGCGGGTGACCCAGTTCTTTAGGTATTGGCCCAAGTCGTCAATCGGAGTAGGACTACCGGTGATTCCACCTTGGAACGAGCAAGCTATCTTCTTACGGGGTGGCGGCGGGCTAGCCCTTTTCCTCGCTGCTTTGATCTGCTATCAGACTGGAATTGGGTGTAGCTGTACACAGGAGGGTAGGGGCCTCTCTCCCTAAAGAAAGACAAAGCAGCCTACGTGGGCGAGGGTGGAAGGGAACCTCTGTTGGAGGAGGACTTTATCGCCTATAGGAAAGGTGAAAATGCAACTCGTCTATTATTACTTAGTTGTGCCTAAGACATGCTAATTGGAGAAGTACTGGACGGACGCCCAGAGGAAGATATCGCTCTTTCGAGATGAAGTCCTCAGTCTCGTAGTCTCAAGTCAAGGTTTTTGGCAAGGCCAGCTAGTGCGGGTGATGGGTCCAAGATTCAAAGGATCGAAATCGAGCTCTAAACGCTGGGCCTACGTAGAGAAGTACGGACGCTTACTTGTAGCCATTGCTCAATCTGGCTCCGAAAGAGGAGTCTTAGCGCCTTCAGCCGGTCTTGTATAGAAGGGTCTGGGCCCTAGTCGCTAGCTCTATCCCACCCGGCTTGGTCCATTTGATCAGTGAGTCTCGCTCTTCGATCAAAGGAAATTTTGTCTTGCATGAAAGAAGGATCGGGTTAGTGATCCAAGATCATGTCAAGGCTCTTGTGCGTCGCCGGCTCCCACTTCGCTTTGTGATTATTGGGGTGCTATAGTGTCTTTGCCTCCTCTACTGAGAGAAAGTTGTGGGTAGGACCCCTGTTTACGATGGCCGAGTCTTCTTCCCATTGATTCCCACTTTAACGTGGATGAGCCCCTTTCTCACCGACTTGGGTTTAGATTTGTTTGGCCATGGCATTGATCAACTGTCTAGATCTCCCAATGTGACTCCTCATAAGAAAGGTAGTTAACGAAGTTAATCTCATCTGGCTCCTCCTCACTTAGCTTTTCTGTGAGAGAGTGGATGGCCTTTTTTATTCCCTTTCCCAGTGAGGTCCATTGCATAGGAAAGAATGAAGCTCACGTGGCTTTTGTCCCTACCTTCCTTTCTTTTTTTCCTGATGGTGCTTATGGGTGGAAGACTGACCTGAGCCATCCTTGTCACCACTGTCTTACTTTTCCTTCTCTCGCCCCCCTTTTCCTTGGGCATTCTTGTTAGCCTTGTACTTGGCGGAGTCTTTCTTCTTCAAGTATATCAGCTTCTCTGCTGCCGCCATTTCCGATGCGAGGTATTTTAACCCCACGCCGCTCCTGATGGCAACTTCTTTAGCGCGGCACTTGTACGCTAACAACTTGACCCCGAAGAAAGTCCAGTGCTAGCGAACCCTTATTTGAGACATCATCTCCCGTAAGCTGCTCTCTCTCGCTTACAAAAAACTTCCATTCCTCTCGTGTTAGTACGGGAGGGAAGTGCTCATAAGGACCACCACTGCATTTGGTCAAAAGACAGGCCCCGCTGTTCCATCTACCACAAGGAAGGCGCTGACTTTAGTGGTCTTACCCATTGTCAGATCCACCGAAATGAGCCCTTTTGTTTGAGACACGCCACCATCAAAGCTGGTAACTGAGACTTCGGAAGGGATCAAATCTTGCTCGGACTTGGACAGCCTCCTTACCATTCTGAGTGGCAGTATATTCACTGCGGAAACATTGTCCACCAAGACTCTAGACACCGGCTTTCCATCGATGTGAGCTCTGATGTATAGAGGCCTCAGATGCTTGGTCATTTCTTCTGGTGGCTTCTCAAAAGTCACTCTACTGGCTCTGGTCTCTGGAAGAGACGGAGTCTTACCTTTAGAACTTTCTTCCATTACTGACTGTCCTTTAGCACGAGAGCCTTGGATCGTCATCAGGGTTGTGTCAGTTTATTGCCATAACGCTGGGTCCCTGCTCACCTCTGATCCGTCTGTTGGCTCCAGACCAGAATCAACCTCTGCAATCTCCGCAACTGGAGGAGAGTCATTTTATTCCACATCCTCATCCAGTTACTCGGGTTTATTCTCCTTTGGACCAAAGACCCGGGTTTTTTCGTAGTTTTCCGCCACCTTTGGAGTGAAAGCAATAAAGCCAAAGCAACTAGCTTTCAGTAAGAGAAAGACAAAGAAGTCTTGTTTATACAAGACAAAGTTATAAGTAAACCGGAAAGTCTTTTGATTTAAATTCAATTTCTTGCCCCATTCCCCTTGCTTCCTATCCCTCAGTGGCCCCTTTCTGGTGAACAAGAGAGAAGAGAGTGGTCTTGGTAGCACGTCAAGAGAGTAGCGAGCCCAACTAACGATCTTATTGAGGAGCATAGATGCCAAAGGCCAGTGAGTTAGAATAGTATCCTTGTGAAGCTAAGGTCAGCCAACCACAAGGTAGTCCGTATGATTCAAAGAGATAGGGGGAGGGTAGCCATGATGCGGCTTGTACAAGGAGTCAGATAAGGAGTTCTAAGTCAAGCTTGGTCAGATCTTATCCTCGATGGATGGGACTCTCTCTCCTACTTATTTAGCGAGCCCTATAGGTGTTACCGGCACCTCTTACTCTGATTTGATCTTTAACCCTTGGGCAGGCAATAAGCATTATCTAAGTCCCTAGTCTGAGTTTGATCTATGGGTCAGTCTTGCAAAGACGGATTCCTGGAAGAAGAGCAGGATTCGGGGTCAGCTCTCTCATCATAAATAAAGAAGTGAAAATGAAGACTCGGACTCGGCTACCGGCTGCCAATGGGATAGCACCGGAGCTACTGCCATCCTCTTTCCTTCTCTATTCTTTCGCGCATTTCATCTTTTTCCTTTAAAGAAAGAAAAAGGCGGTGGTTAGAAAAGGAAAGCTGGCTCGACCGAAAGACCCTATTTTGGGCAGCCTATTCGTAGACAAAGAAAGCCGATTCGCCAATTATTATTCCTTTACTTTTAATCAAGGTCTTTCCCGAGGAAGAGGGAAGCAAGCAAAGCTAGCCCCGGATCGTAGGGGAAAGAGTGTTGTAACCGAAGTAGACTACCGAACGGGTGTGGGGGAGAATATCGCCAAAGGTTCAATTTCTGATTCCTCTCCAACGGTTAACTCAAGGGATTCTATTCTCTTTTTTCTAGGTAAAACCGAGAACTCGATTGCGGGTGAAGCCTTAGTTGTCGCTGGTGGTGGAGGAAAGGCGTAATCTGACTATTGAAAGAAAGACAAGCGCCATCTTCTTCTATAACTATAACACCCTTTCTCTAGTCTCTAGGCCTTAGTCTTCTAGCTTCTAGTTTTCACTATTCTCCTTTAGCTCCTAACTAAGCTGATGTATTGGCCGAGTCTGAAACCCCAACGGGCGGATCAGAGCAGCTCCAACTCCTAAAAGTCTTCAACTCCCTCGGATCAGCTTCCGGGAAACTCCTAAACTAAAGCCGATTCGCAGATCTTTTCTCCCAGCCTGGAATTCCCGACTTGAATTATGTTATGAATAATCGGCATCACTACCCCGCTTCCCGAGGTCGGAAGTATGTTTTTTCTAATTAGCTTAGTATCTGTCCGTTAAGAATTGAATTGGACGTTTCCTTGAGTGGAATGGGAATGGAAAAGTTCTGCTGTTCCTTTTGACTCTAAAGCAGAAAAAGATGCATAAAAGGATGCACCCCTTTTTGTTTTCTATTTCTAAAGGGGTCAACTCCTCGGTCCTGTGTGCCGACTTTCTTTATAGATGATCATGTCGGTCTTATTTGGTTTCAGTCCAGTTATTTTCTTCATTTCGATGGGTATTGTCTTTGTTGGCAGTATATTCTTTTTCTAAGATTGAGGTTGCTGGCCCTCACTCTATTACTAGATTTGACCACAAGATTTCCTCTTTGACTAGAGGCTGTCAAACGTATTTTGCGGTACCTCAAAGGGTCATTGGATCATGGATTGTTTATTCAACCCTATCGTTCGTTCTTTCATCCCTCGTACTTATTGATTAGTAGAGTCATTCCAATCAGTCTTTGCATACCAGGGGAATCCTGGACATACCAGGACTGAACAGGGACGCGAGAGTTGAATATGAGGAATTAGATCGGCCGGCGAGGAATTCCTCTTCTTTTCTTTTAATAATGCCCCAAGAGTAGGACAAAAAGGCTGCTGGGATTCATGCTATCGAATAGGCGGTTCTATTATCCCCTGTTCTCTTTGCTCTTGCTTGAGAATCAGCTGTTCGCATTGCTCTTGCGCTAGAGCCTGCGGGGAGAAAAGAAAGTCTCGCGGGTCTCTCCGACTCTGATTAGTGACATAGAGAAGAAAAGAAGATTTTGTCCATTTTAGCAGATAAGATAGCAGCAGAAGACATTTTGTCCATTCCTGCTTTCCTGAAGCTGCCTAAACTGGATCAATATCATATCACACATGCGCCATTACCATGCCTCACGTTTTAGTTCTAAGCGCAAGGAACTTACATATATTAGTATAAGAATAGGAAAGGACCTCACACGGTAGATCCGCTCATCCTGGCTTCAAATCCTAGCTTGAGAAGATTTGATTTAATTAAACAACTACTCGGCGCAAGGAAGAAAGGGGAATGGTCTCCTCTGCTGAACAAGTGGCTAGAGCAGGAATGAATGTAGCATATTTATTTTGAGAATCTATCCACAACAACCAAGATGCTTCAATACTCCCCCACTTTTGGCAATCCCACAATGAAATCCAAAGAAAGAAAGACTTTCCCACGGTCGCTCCAGGATTGGTAGAGGCTCGAGTAGACCTGCAGGATGAGATCTCTCAGTCTTGTCCTGCAGGCAGGTAAAACAGGTACTCACATAATCTTCAACGTCTTCCTTCATATTGGGCCAGTAACCTTCCTCACCTGATCTACGACCACCCTTCTCCTCTAATGGTTCCTTCCGAGGTCGTCTAATTCATTAGGATATGTCCTCACTCAGAAGAAGGGGAAGGAAGATAGGGCATCCGATTCTGAATCAATTCTTCCAGTCACAACAACGGACCTTGATGAAAACAATGAAATCAAACTGTATTTTTTGGAAGCATCTCGCTTTTTTTAATCAAAGATCGTAGCGTAGAAAAGACTCTTAAGGACCAGAGGCGTAGATGATCCAGAACTAAACCGATCGCCTGCCAGTGGCATTAGTAATGAGACTACCACCTGTGTCTATCTCGACAGGTAGGGTGAACGGATCCTTTAATTGACCTCGGGAACATGAAGGGGGTAGGGCGTATGTCGAAAGGGACGGAACTCGTTCTGTACGGGAAGAAAAAGTAGCTATGAAAAAACCCATGCATTTATTTGATGATAACTCGAAGACGCTTTCAAGTGAGTGAACCCCTAAGGTAGTTCAGTGATCTTCGGGAATGAAACTAGTTCAATGAACCTATAAGGCAAGGGATCTCACTCGATGGAAAATGACTTGATTCAGTAAGTACGCATTTTCAGCTGTCTCAGATAGATATGGATTCTTTCCCTCATCTCATTCCGAAGTCAAGTCAGGAGTCAAAGTTCAGAGGCACAGTACATGGATCGGAACTATCAGTCGAATGATTGGGGGCATGAGGTACGGATATAGAAAGTGTGCAGCGGACTCATTAGCCTATTTTTAATTCTACTAGTTCACTTCTAGGGTTCGGTGCTAGGGTTTCAACTCTGCTTTGAAGCATGAAATTCAGTCATCCAGGTGCGGAACGGGTAATCAAAGTCATCTCCTGCCTTGGGTTGAGTGAATATGCACAGGTCAGTAAGATGAAGGACTGAGCGTAATTCAACTAGGGTAACAAGAATACCCATTCAAATAGAGTCTGCACCACACGGTCATCAGTAAAAATTGTGTATATTAAGGATTGGATTCGTTCTGTCTTTGTTCAAATGCGTCATCTAGTTGATCGAGAAACTGTCGGCCCAAAGAGCCTAGCCAGAGGGACTGAGACAGTCTCCAGCGTAGACCGAAATGGTCTCGCGAAGCCGGTGACCGTTCAGCTAAGATACGAGATGACTAGTGAATAAATACAGAATTCCTTCAGTAGGGACTCATCAGTAGTAATAGCAGTAGCAGCAGAGTATCGAGTCATTTTATCCATAGGTCCGGCGGAACGAACATTGATGGTCGGATCCCTCTAGTTGCATTCCTTTGTTGAGAGTAGCATGTCTAGTATTCCAGGTTCAATTTAGACTGACTCTATACTCTCGTTAGCGAGACTTGACTCCTACGGTCATCTTTAGGAATAGGTTACTGCCATCTCCGGTGCATCCATCCTACAAATTAGTTCCGGCAAGACCATTCCATCCAAGTGGGGAGTTCCTTACAGGCAAAAGACTGCAAAAGAGCCAGACCGCAGTTGCATCCCAGTTTTCTTAAAAAACACGATAGGGCTTGATTTTGGGCAGCAGGCTATCCGTTCCAGGAGCAAAAGTAGCTCGAGCCAAAGGCGACAGCGAGGCCCCCTGCATCGCGGGGGGGAGGGGAAAAGTGGGTATGCGGGTTTCCCCCTTTGGATGGTTTCTTTACATCTAGTGAATGAAGGTCGCATATCCGCTGTTAAAGTATATTTATGCTGTCGCAGATCGGTTGAGTAGGAACGGTAGAAGAAGAAGGAAGGATGTTACATTCTTTTGCTTCTCCTACGATATTTCTAGTTGGATGAAAACAGCGCCCCTAAAGGCCTTCTCAACTGTCTTTTCTACATGTTTACCAGGCATTGCTGGCAATTGCCCCTCCCTGTCCCTTACTCGTCGCCGTCTCATGGCTATGCGCCGCATTTTATGGCGGGGTATAGAGGTTCTCGCGAAAGGGCCGACTTTATGATATGCTTGTCGATATGGAATTAGATCCCAAAGTTTCGACCACTCACTATCTAGAGAGAAGCCCCAACCTCTTCCTTTCTATACGTTGAGTTATATTCAAAGGTATCCCAACACCGGTAATGCCCCATCTCTTAGTCAATCCGCTACGCACCTTAAGCGCTAGAAGGAATCCGGAAACAGGTTCACCTCTTAGAAGTTTCGATCTTCCCCCAGCCTTGCCATCGAGAGTGAAACTTTATCCAACTCTTTCAGACCCTTAGTGGAAAGCAGCAAGGAGAGCAGCAGGTAATTTATTAAGGAAGCAAGAACTCTTAGGCAAGGAGGGGCGTAGCGCTTATCGTTTAAAAGGGGATTTTTCTTTCTCTAGATTTTTATCTTTCGAGATGCGAAGTTAATGGCATAGAGGCATATTTATATGTAGTGGTTCTCCCGAGGCACATGCGAACTCAGAAGCAGCAGCAGCATTCTCTTTAGCATCCCGCCACTCCTGACTTTGAAAAGGCTATCTCCGACTAGACAGGCAAGCAGACTCACTTCATTCCTAAATCATCATCGGGACTTTTGACTGTTAACACTTGGCTAGTGATCTACTCCCTTTAGTTCGCCTGAAGCTCACCCTGTAAACCCTCATTCTATTCTTCTTTCTTGGGTAGGAAGGACTCCGCGAAGGGATGCGCCTTATCTGGTGGGCGAAAATGGGAGAAGAACTAGGAGCGAGTTTACGAGCCTGGGAATAAAGACCTCTTGCCACCTTTTTATTCCTTACAAAGACGACACGACTAAACAAATCTTTCAATGTCCCGGGCCAATCCAATAGTAGTTCTCCTCTACCAATTGGTACGTTTTGTCTTAGCTCCCCGCTCCGCCCTCTAACTCCTTCATTTTCAATAGGGTCTCTCGTAAAGTTCAGTATGCAGGTTTCAAAAATAGAACATCATTCTAATCTAAAGTAGTCCACTACTTCGATCTCCCCGGGTTCCCGCTCAACCTCCATGCCTCGCAAAAGTCCTAAAATTATCCGTCCCCACCTTCCTCCGTAGTTCACTACGGTTTCCACAGACTGCAGTAGCATGGCCCTTCTACTTAGTGCATCTGCTACGACGTTGCGCTTCCCTGCCTTATGTCGTATCACGCACGATGGAAGGAAGAACACCCACTTTGACTCTTTCGCGTTCAACTTCTCTTGAGACTGGTTGAACCTCCGTACTTGATGGTCCGTGTGCACTACGAATCCTTTGGCAATAGATAGTTTTGAACATTTTTCAGTGCTCTCACCATTGAAATTTTGGATCATACGTGGAGTCATTTTGCTGAGCGTCGTCCAACTTCGAGCTCTAAAACTTCACTGGTCTGCCCTCCACCCCTCCTATTGCCTTCCCCGAGGGTGGTCTACGATCACACCTCAAAAATCACTGTGAAAAATCCGGTAAAAACAAAGGTAAAGCGTCTTTTCAGTAGCTCGAAGCTACGCTACCTTGTGCCCTTCCTTCCTCCAGTACAAAGCCAGACCCGACGCTATCCCACTCCAATTTCGTAGAAACTTACTGTTGACATTTTTACATTTCTCGTACCTCCTGACGCCTTCATAGCCGCCTCACTTACTCTTTCTTGCTTGGACTGGTCTATCTTCAATCCCTCCCGGGATCAACCAAACCCGTCGGTATACGAGTTTCCCAACTGATCGTAGACCACCCTCGCCCTTTTCCAAGTTGACATACAACTTTATCCAAAAATTCCCACAAGTTACGGTTTAGGTCTTCCTCACTCCGGAAAGAGAAAGATCATTCAGGTATACGGAATTTACCCCCTCTATGGTCTCAGTACCTCATTCATCAGTTGCATAAAGGTACTCGGTGCGTGCATGGGTGAGACCGAACGGCATCACGAGCCACTCATACGGGCCCTCCTTTGTGCTGAAGGCCGTCTTCCATTCGTCTCCCCACCCAACCAATACCATGGTTGTATCCACTTATCAAATCCACCTTTGAGAACGTGCGCCTACGCCCACTCAGAACTTGAGCATCGGGTAAAATCAATAAAGTTCAACGCTCTACTCTTATATTATAGCAGCAGCTCCCATCCATCCTTCTTTGGTGCTAACACTGCTTATTCAACAGCTGATAGGCTTACACCAACAACGGCTACTCTTTCTTCTCTCTTTCACTCCTTCAAGGCCGCTAAGAAGACTCCTTGCAATTTAAAGGTTATCCGGGATAGTTAGTTAATTCTCTTCTTCGATTACTTCTTCCTTTTCTTCTACCCGGGTGTTAGACTCTAAGACTAGCAAAGAAGCTGAAAGACGAACCCTTCTATTTTAGGGGATTTGCTTTATTCTATGATACTCCAACAACAGCTGCAGCCTATTCATCTATTCATGCCTTTCCTTAGGTCAATCGGAGTGAAGTGAGATGGAAAGATCCGAGCTTCCTTTGCCTGCTAGTCTACCCTACTCATACTGTCACACCGGCTTGGTGAATCTCCTCGCTTGCTTGCTGTCTAAGCCAGCCCACCGCCTTTTTACTTTACGCCTACGCCTTCCCATCCGAGGAATGACTGGTATTACTAATAACAGCTACTACTGGGTTTGCTTACTACAGACCATTCATTACCACTTTCTCGAAAAAGGGATTTGATTGACTACTCTAGCTACAACGGTATCGCTCCTACTACTCTTACCTCTTATTACAGAGGATAAACCGGGAAGACTACTCACAAACAGCAGGAATGAATGTTACCAGAATAAGAGAAATTCAGCTACAAACGAATGAATAGACGGGTTTCGCTGGAACCATACTTTGCTATGTCAATAGGAAAGAGAAAGAAAGGTAGGGCGAATGATGCAGTAGGAATAGATTAAAGCTTTGCTGCTTGATACTGAAAGAACTTAGTGTACTCATCCTCAGACACAGATAGAGTTTTATGCTCAGTAGTGGTTGAAGGATTAGGAGTGGGAACAGACTCTGAAGTAGCTACATTCGCATATCGTGGAGGTCTACCAACAAGATCTCAACAATAATCACTAGGCTTACGCCCTCTTCACCGAATCACCATAGTGAGAACACCTCCGCGATCCTCGTCCACTTCTCCACAGCCATAAAAAGGGACTGAATCTCCTCCTCGGGCAGGCCATAACACCTTCCTTCCCTCAGCTAAACACAAGAAAAAGAGTCACTCCTCGAGGTAGGTAAGCGACTAGAAGAGGATTTTGAAGGCTTTCAGCAGAAGGTCTGAAAAACTAGTATGTAATCAATGTCTGCATCCCTCATCTCCCTATCACAAGAAGGCGGATAGCGGAAAAGTGAGAGGCTATAGCATCATTCTTCATCTTCCCCTAGAAATATCATAAGAGAAGAAAGGAAAAAAGAAGTAGTACGCCTGGTTCACGAGGTTCTACCACTTTCGTTATAGGCCCAATCATAGTCAAAAGAAGAGTTTGATCCTATATAAAATAAAGAACCGCAGTAACAGCTTAATCAGCAACTTTGGTACCGACATCCACTTTTTTTTGTTCTATACTCTCCACTTGATGTGGAAGTCTTCCAATCCTAGTAGTTGAGATGAAGAAAGGACAGGGGAGGAAGTACTTTATATTCCCCAATCTGATAAAGCTGAGCCAGAGACTTTATTTAATAATTTCTCTTTGTGATTGACCTTAAAGTAGATTCTTAAGTAGTTTAGATTCATTCCTATCCCTCAACAGAGGAAGTTAGGCTAAGAAAGAGTAGAAGGCAGACTAAGCTGGATAGCTAGCTAGATTAATAGACAGTGAAAGTTACGGCTACAGTAAGCACTTTTCTTTCTATTGATTCTTTTGATTCTGAAACTCAATCTTGAACTCAAGCAGGCGAGCAAGGGTAGAGAATTTCCAGTGGAGCTACGTCCTTTAGTAAGTAAGCTAATAACCAGGCTAAAGCAAAGCGACGCTTCTTTTCTTTGTTTGACTCAGAGTCTACTTCACCCCTACCTATGAAACAGGACTCTCCCGACCCGGGAAAGCTCGCCCACTGAGTGAATTGACTGCCCCCTCCCGTGGGAGTAGAAGCTAGAATAGGAGCTCTTTCACCTAGAAGATCAACCACTGATGGATCAAATGGAACCGGATAAACTACTCGATCAATGGTTTCCGAAGAACCCTGGGCCACATCTACTTATCTTCACGCTGGTGAATCAACAGAAACTTCCTTCCGACGAGGAGCGGGAGTAAGAAGAATGAGCGGTTCCTAAGCAGATTATGGGGTTCCCCTCAAGTCCAAGTGTCTCAGCCGACCCAGGTTTTCGCTTTCTTCCCAGTCAATCTCCAAGCTCACCTCCTTTACCCATTCAGAGCAGGAGTTTCTCACCAAGATATTTTGTGAGGATGAGTCAGCTCAAGCACAAAGAGGGAGAAAGAGAACGCTCCCAACTTCCGATTTTTTTGATGAGGAGATTGAGACACTGCAGGTGCGATGTCTCCGGTTTTTAGACAAAGAAAACGTCCGTTCACGTCAGGGCTCCTGCACTATACGGCTTTTGGCGTCTTGCTGGAGGCAGATTTTAGGAAGGAAAGGGGACGCGAGAATCCTTTTCCAAAGGCGGTGAATGGCTTTTAGCAAGCCCCTCCTGGTCATTCGACCAATCAAGCTATTGGATATGGATCGACTCGAAAACCTGACGCACTCCGGCTTTCAAGCCTACGTTTGCTGGAATGACTGATCTTATTCCAAGGCTGGCTGTTGTTGTGACTGATTGGCACTGATTCCCTCCGATTTCGATCTGCTAGCAACTCCGATAGTGTTGCCAATTCCGCACCTCTCTTTGACGGCCAAGCAAGCAAGAAGGGTCGCCCACCCTGCTCGATGAAACGATCCAGATGAACTGACCATGTTTTATTACTCTCTTTCTTTCTACTCGTGTCTCGAGTAGAAAGATGGTAAAGAGGCCTGCCCGCGACAACGAGATTTCTTCGTTTTTCTTTTTATTTTTCAAATATGAAGTGAAGCGCGAACCTAATCTTTCTTTATTGACTGGATAGGGATGCGCATTCGAATCATTGATCTACTGATTGAGTACGAACGAGGAAGCTCTTGATGTTTTCTTATTGGTGGAGCAAGAAGAGCGGAATTTTGTCCATGTGAGGCCCGCGATATGGATGAAATGTATCTCCGTCCGTGGTTGGAATCGAGCCAAGCGCTACTTTCAGGCTCTACTAAAAGAATCCCCGGCTGTTAGTCATCGCTCTGTGAAGGAGTGGGCGAATAAACATCCGGCACAGCTAGCGCACGGGAGGTGACACCAACCACACTCCTGGCTAGGCGCACTCTCGTCGATCCAAGGGATGGAAGGGCAGAGACCTTTGGGAGAGGAGCAAAAGTGAGTTGATTTTCGCTCGCCGCCTAAACCGTGAAAAAAGGGGTTGTGGGAGAGCATTCTCTTTATCGATTCTCTTATTGACGCAATTTGTTGATAAGGAATTCCTTATCCGTAAAGCCGTCAAGCAGGCAAAGTCGACTATTCGTCTTCACTTCCTCAAAAGTGCTCAAAAGAGCCCCTGAATGCAGACCAATCCCCCAAGGGACTAAGCGCATTCAGTTATCTTTCAAAGAGCTTATTCGAAAACAACCTATTCTAAAAAAAATAAAAGCAACCTATTTTTTAAGAATAAAATAAGTTGTTATTATTAGTTGTTGCAACCCATTTGAATTTGAAAACAGCTTATTCTGATTAACTTCCTTCAACACCAGCAACGGATAGGACCAGATCTTCTATTTTCTCGACAGCTCTTACTGTAACAGAAAAGACTTGCACCGGTTATTCCACAGAAAGAGGAACTTGAATTAGCCCTCGGGCTGTGAACCATTGTCACTCGTTACGTAACGAAGTTCAGTATCCGTATGTTAGCCAAGATCGGTAACTTTTAACAAAAGATTTTCGAGATACGAATTGAATACGAAGGAAGGAAGCAATCGGAATAAATATGCACTCGATTCGGTCTTATTCATCGGAATAGACCAAGAACCAAGGAAGGGGCAAAAAGCTCTCCTACGGTCACTGGCTTCTCTCCTATGTTTTGAGAAGTGAAACGAAGTACTTCCCAACAGCCAACAGAAGCACGAGTCTAACGGTCTACAGAGTATCCCTGGGCTGATGGCTTTTCTTCCTTCTCTAGAAGAATACTACCTCAAATATAGAAACATATAGGAATTAGAAAGCATATGGGAATGCCATAACAGAGAGAAACTAGAGCTTATGTCAAGGAAAGGATGACTTTCCCAACACTAGAAGTCCTACTCATGCTTGTAAAAAAGAGGAAGGTCGCTAATTACAGGCAGCTACCTATGAGAAGATCCATTAAACTAAATTAACAAGCATATAAACAACATACTAAGCAAAAGTGCGTAGACTCAAAAGAAGGAAAAAGGGCAGAAGCTTCCTCTTCTATTTATGTTATGGGTGGCAAAGTCCCAAGGAAAAAAATCCTATTCTTCCCGAGTCTGATTCCCGAGACTGGCCTTCATCTTAGCATTCGTCTCCCCTCGAGTTCTAAGTCTTTAGCGGGTAAAGCTCCCCCTTTCAATGAATAGTTGAAAAAACCTCTTTGGTGATCAAACTCTTCTAAAGAGGGTGCCCTTTCTTTTTCAACTGTCCAAACTCTCGGCTTGAAAGAATCTCTCCTTACTCCATCGTCTGCATCAATAAGAGCATACTCTCTTTCGAAGAGAGCTGCAAGGGGCAAGTTTACCCTTGATCTTCAAGTGAGTCCACTCAGCCTTATGACAGAGTTCCATGTCCTAGATATCAAGGCAACCTTCAATCAATTTTTGGGGAGACTCATCAAGCTGGGGCAATCTCTTCTACATATCATCAGTGTTTGAAATTCCGCTACAAAGGAAGCATCGTTACGATCCAAGCCGACAACGAAGTCAGACTATCTGCTGAGGAGGAGATTATTAACATTGTGAATAACCTTTCGCCGACCGAGGTGGAAGAAACCATTGGGCCATTCTCCGGCTATCGATTTCGATATGGAACTGCCCGTCTATTGAGACGGAGATTAAGCTTTGTTATGTTGTGTACAGGCGCTCTTTGTTAACCCGTCTGGTGCGCAGCTGTATGCCTGTGTAGGTGGTCCCCACGCGGGGAGCTCTTGGGCTTTTTCCGCTCGACCGCACCTACATGAAGGAAGGTTTTTCTAATTGAATGCATGGGTGGGTTCTCCGACTGGATTGGGTTTGTGTTCTGTGACTGGCCTTTCTCTTGTTGTTGTGGATTGCGTGCAGCTTGACCGATAGCGAGAGGAGGTGAAGGCTTGCTGGCGGATCAGAAAGTGGCTTCCCAGTAGGGAGGATTACCCCATGAAAGATAGAGAGAGCCGCTGTAGGCAAGGGAGGAAAGAACATTCAGCTAAGACCGGAAACTCGCCTTTAGTAGCGAAGGAGATAAAGCAAAGAATTCTTTCCTGAAGGTCGAGCTGCCTTGAAAGCAAAGCGCGCCTTCAAGAAAGGAGGTTCGGCAAGTTAAGCTAGTCGACGAGGGGGCGGATCAAGGACTAGTGATAAAGAAAATCCTCCCTTCTTGCTTCCTTAGGGTACGTCCCCTATCGCCTTTCATTCGGAAAAGCTCGAGTCATTATCCTTCCTGTACTTCAAGTGAGAGCTAGAGCGCTTCTTTCTCAATTACATCGACCCTTCGCACCTTGGAATATAGAATAGACACTTTTGAATCCCCTCTTTCGATTAGTAGGGGATTCCTTAGCTTAGCATCAATCCCATTCTTTGCGGATAAAAGTACACTACCCCGCTTGCCTGTAACCTTCTGCTTGCTTGACTACAGTCACTCCTATTAGGTCACGAACTTCCTTAACTTAAGAGAGCTGGGTACCCCTTATTTGATTTGCTGACAGTTGCCCCTGATTCTCTTGTGAATTCCTTCATGCCCTCAAGCAAGGGTCTCTCATCCATGCATGATCTAAATGCCTCTCCTTTAGTCGAGTTACTACGTTCCTCGAGCAGGGAGTGGTCTGGGGTAACCCTTGAGACCACACCATCTACGACCATCATACACAAGACTTTGGGCCTATCTCTAGCTCTAGATAAAGGATCTCTCTATCTGAAAGGGTAGTGAGTTACTGTCGAAGTGTCAGGCCTTTTCGATTGATCAAGTCAGCAAACTCAAAGCATGAGCTCTCCCCTTGCTTTACTGATTTTTATGTGTTCTAAATGGATTTCTTATGAGTTTAGTAGTAGGCGAATAGTGACCCTATTTGTATGCGCATTCACACGACGGGCACGTTCCAAGATCTCCCGCAACGAGAACCTAACACATGGTTTATTGATAGTAAGCTGATTAAAAAAATTAACATCCCATACAAAAAATGAAATCTTGTTTATGGTCTGGATTTTTTCAATCACCTTAACGAAGGAGGTGGACTTTAACCAAGCCAGCCCTTCTTATGAAGTGGCTATGGAGATTTCCAAAGGAAAAGAAAAAGCCATGGTGCTCATATTTCGCTGCTAAGTACCTCTCCAATGGAAAAAATGGATTGACCAACCCACCTAAAAAATATCCTGCATCTAGAAAGGTATTATTTGGTACAAAGAAACTTTCAGGCAGAACTTGGGCTAGACTTTGATTGGGCAATGGTAAGCCGATTCGCTTCTGGGATGATGTTTGGCCGTGCCACTCTTCTCAGAGATGCATGCTATAATTTATATCAATTCACAAGGTTCTCATGACCTCAAAGTGATAGACTACAAAAAATAGAAATAAAAGAGAAAAAAAAAGGGTTTCTCCCCCTGCCCATCCAAGAGCATTTAGCTTCAGAATACTTGTTTTTCTTTTTTTTTTTTACTTTTTTTAAAGGGGAATGATGGCCTTCCTTAG